TTAAAAAACCACTATGAAACACTTAAAACAAATGCAATAAATAACTTAAGTTTAAATAAAAGTACTATTTCTTTATGATTAGAAAGATGATTTTTATCATCAAATGCAAAAGATATTGGAACCTTGTATCTTATTTTTGCTTTACTTTCAGGTTTAATAGGTACAGCTTTTTCTGTTTTAATTAGATTAGAACTATCTGGACCTGGAGTTCAATTTATAGCAGATAACCAGTTATATAACAGTATAATAACTGCTCACGCTATAGTTATGATTTTTTTTATGGTCATGCCAGCTATGATAGGTGGATTTGGTAATTTTTTATTACCATTGTTAGTAGGAGGACCCGATATGGCAAAACAAAGGGACCCTTTGGTTAAAAAATATATTGAAAAGTTAAATTTACTGGAAAAAGATATTATTCAACGTATAATAAAAGCAGTAATAATAACAACAATTTTAGTAGAAATAATAAAAAGGCTAAAATTTTATTTAATATTGGAAAAAATAATTATACTAAACAGGGAATTATTAAAATAAATTTTAACAATAACAATATGAATTTAAAAATAATATATTTTAACTGAGATCATTAATATAAATTATATAAATGAAGAATATGTATATTTTTAACCAAACAAAGGAAATGCCGTGTAAGGGTGTAAACTCTTATATTATCACTTCGCTATATGCATGGAATCTCTCGAATTGGAAATAAATTAATTTTCATTTAACAGATATATATACACTTAATTGGATTTATAAAATCATAAGGTTGTTATTTTGACCGAATTAATCGTAACAATTATATATACAGGGGAACAATATGCAGGAAACAAACTAAAATTTAATTTTTTAGAATGGATCCTCAGAGACTACACGCGTAGCTCATTACTTAAAATAATGATGAAGACATAGTCCGTCCGGGTAGGAAACTACTTAAAGGTATAGATTTCCTAGGCTAAACAATATTAGTTTCTGGTTATTAGTACCAAGTTTAATATTATTTTTATTTGCTAGCGGTATAGAAAATGGTGCAGGTACAGGTTGAACACTTTATCCACCTTTATCAGGAATACAAAGTCATAGTGGACCTAGTGTAGATCTCGCTATATTTGCTTTACATCTATCTGGTATAAGTAGTTTATTAGGTGCTATGAACTTTATAACTACAATCTTAAATATGAGAAGCCCAGGAATTAGATTACACAAATTAGCATTATTTGGTTGAGCTGTTGTTATAACAGCTGTTTTACTTCTACTATCCTTACCTGTGTTAGCCGGTGCAATTACTATGATATTAACAGATAGAAACTTTAATACATCATTTTTTGAAGCAGCTGGAGGTGGTGATCCTATACTTTATCAACATCTTTTCTGATTCTTTGGACATCCTGAGGTCTACATTCTAATTATACCAGGTTTTGGTGTAATTAGTACAACTATATCAGCCAGCTCAAATAAGAGTGTGTTCGGTTATCTTGGTATGGTATATGCCATGATGTCTATTGGAGTGTTAGGTTTTGTTGTTTGAAGTCATCACATGTACAGTGTTGGTTTAGACGTAGACACAAGAGCTTATTTCACGGCTGCCACTTTAATAATAGCTGTACCAACTGGTATTAAAATATTCAGTTGATTGGCTACATGCTATGGTGGATCATTTTTACTAACACCTTTTATGCTATTTGCATTAGGTTTCGTATTCATGTTCACTGTTGGAGGATTAAGTGGTGTTGTGTTAGCTAACGCTTCACTGGATATAGCATTCCACGATACCTATTACGTCGTGGCTCATTTCCACTATGTTTTAAGTATGGGTGCTGTGTTCGCGCTATACAGCGCCTGATATTTTTGAATACCTAAAATATTAGGTGTAGACTACAAAAGGTGATCAGGTAAAGTACATTTTTGAATCTTATTTATAGGTGTTAATATTACTTTTTTCCCTCAACACTTTTTAGGTCTACAAGGAATGCCAAGAAGGATAAGCGATTATCCTGATGCATTTGCAGGTTGAAACATGGTATCTAGTTTTGGATCTATAATAAGTGTTATTGCTACTTGGTTATTCCTGCACATATTATATGTACAGTTGACAGAAGGTAAAGCTACTTCTAGGTATCCTTGACTTATCCCTCAGTTTTATTTTGATACACTGCAAAGTATTATGAGTAGATCTTTCAATTCTTTAGAATGAGGTTTAAGCAGTCCGCCTAAACCTCATGCTTTTGTGAGTTTACCTGTACAAGCTGAATATGGTGACATAGCAGGATACGTAAATGCTTTAAAAGCTAAAAGTAATGGTATTTCTGCAACTATGAAAGAGATAAATGTTAACAAGTCTGTGGCTTGGTCTAAGCTTAGAGAACTTAGAGACAGAGAAATTGGTCAGGTTGAAAAGTTCAAAGAAGACTTAGTAGATAATAAGGGGTGGATAGATGGATCATCTGTACAAACCCAAAAGGCCTTTAACAATTTAACGTTTAAAACAGAGGAATTGTGTGATAGACTGCACGAGGTGCCTATTGCAGGGCGTGGTACTCACGCTATACAACATCATTATAATGACATTTTTTATAGATTATCTGATATGAATATTGAAATTGACTCTCTTATAAATCTTCTTAGTTAAGAACTATACCACATACACGTTTAGCTAAAAGTTTTATGTATTTATGCTAGCCACAGTAACAGCCTGAGCCTTTGTTAGAGCCTCTGCCAGAAACAGGAACAGAGGCAGGGGAGAAACAGAAGCAAAGCCATTATTTAAGATACATTATAATTACTTAACAAAAATAAATTTTAAAAGGGAGACATGTCGTAGGATTATTGTCATTAGTGTATGAGGGGCGAGGCGTAATTCCATAACTGGTGTTGATATATATCAATACTTATCGCACTCAGGTGTATGTATGGATACTTTACTACTCATTTAACTAATAATACGTGAAGCACATGGAGGAGAAGGGTCCTGTATAAAACACATGTAGGAGAAGCATTCTCTACCGCTATAACTAAAGTTATATATTTTTAATCATAGGACCTAAAGCCCAGTAACATACTCTTCTAGATTAAAATAATTTAATATGAGTTATCGCGTTATTTACGATTTCCGTTTATCTGTTAATACAACCCAAATGTTTCATTTTAGGTTAAAACTATACTGTTTTCCTTATTGGCTTTTTCTCTCTTCATGTGTTGTTAAGTTAAGCTAAGCTAATTTAATATATAACAGTCCACTGAGTCTTTATGCTTTTTATAACACACAATTTATTATAAGTGAATTAGATAAAAAAAAGTTTAGTATTATTAAATTATAATACGATAATTAAACTCCCTTATGTTCCCTTATGTGACAGTGGTTTTCGCGGTAAGTTTTTATTCAAAAATAATACAATGTTAATTATTTCATTATTATTGATACCTTTAGTTGGTGTACTATTGGTCTCCACAAGCACGTACCATAATTATTCAGATTTATGAAACAAAAGCCTTAAGTCTACGGCATTAAAAGCATCAATCTTAACATTATTTGTTTCTTTGGTATTATTTGCATTCTTTGATTTTAGTAATAATCAATTTCAATTTGTACAGGAGTATCATGAGGTAAGTTATTTTAGTTTCTATCTAGGTGTGGATGGTCTATCTATATATTTTGTGTTGTTGACAACAATAATAATGCCTATCTCATTACTATCAAATTGAACATCTATATATCATAATTTAAGGTCATTTCTTATAACTATTTTATTGTTAGAAACACTATTATTGTCGGTGTTTTTAGTACTAGATATATTATTGTTTTATATTTTTTTTGAAAGTATATTACCTCCTTTGTTTATATTGATAGGGTTATTTGGTTCAAATAATAGGGTAAGAGCAAGTTTTTATTTGTTTTTATACACACTTTTGGGATCCTTATTTCTACTATTATCTATCGTAGCAATGTCATCAATAATAGGAACTACTGATTTTGATGCTTTATATAAAACAAATTTTAACTATTACACTCAATTATTTTTATTTTGTGGTATCTTTATAGCTTTTGCAGTTAAAACACCTACCATATTTTTAAATACTTGATTATTAAAGGCTCATGTTGAGTCACCATTAAGTGGTAGTATAATATTGGCTGGAATAGTTCTTAAACTAAGTTTATATGGTATACTTAGATTGATATTACCTTTACTACCTAAAGCTTATATAAATTGCACCTTTTTTATATATCTGATTGGTGTAATTACTATAATATATGCTAGCATAAGTACCTTAAGAACTATAGATGTAAAAGAGCTTATTGCTTATTCATCTGTCTCTCACGCAGCAGTATATCTTATGGGTGTTTTCAGTAATACAATACAAGGTATAGAAGGTGGAATAACATTAGGGTTAGCTCATGGATTTGTTTCCTCTGGATTGTTTATTTGTGCAGGAGGTGTCTTATATGATAGATCTTCTACTAGATTAATAACCTATTATAGAGGTATAGCTCAACTAATGCCTTTATTTTCTATTATGTTGTTTATATTATGCTTAGGTAATTGTGGTGTACCTCTTACTTTAAATTTTGTGGGTGAGTTTTTATCATTATATGGTGCGTTTGAAAAACTACCATTATTGGGAGCTTTAGCTAGTTGTTCTATAATTTTTTCAGCTGCATATACCATTTATATGTTCAATAGAATAGCTTTTGCTGGATCATATTCTAAATTTTTTATTGTAAATATTTCTGACCTTAATAAACGTGAGTTTTACATTTTATCAACATTAGTATTATTTACAGTAGTTTTAGGTATATATCCCGCACCAGTGTTAGATGGCTTACATTATTCTGTAACGACTTTAATTTACTATGCACCATCTCATGTTTAACCTTTGGATCTATTTTTTACATTTTAATAATAAAATCATTTAATATAAACTACTTATTGAAAACATAAGAAAAGTTGTTAATTATAAAATGTCTTACACTATAAAAGATTTTTACAAATTATAGGTAATGGTTAATATATCATAGTTGTGTGGTATTATACACCATACATATCATTTTGCAAAAAATGAACACTAAAGGATTGGCACTGGTCCTCCAATGTTTAAGTAAACGTTGGTAAACACTGGGCAAATTTCAAAAAAAACTTATTATAATTATAAGTGTATTTGAAGCGAAACTCACTAAAGCTTTATGTGATATAATGTAAATTTATATCATATATATGGTGAGAACGTTCAACGACTAGAGGGTGAGTATTGCTAACAATAACCTTCCAACTATGCCTGGCATTTCTAAAAACTTTCTATATTATTTTGGGCATATCTTAATGTAAGCACTTATTATAAACAATACGATAAGATAATAATATGTAAGGTATGCTCGTATAATAATTAATTTTTAACTAAAAGTTAATGAAAAAACTTAACTTGTTATCTTATTTATTTTCTATTTTGCAGTAAAATGATTAAAATGGAAAAGGAATAGCTAAGGGCTTAAGATTAGGACAGTATATAATATACAGAAAATGCTATACGGCTACTGAAGTCCTTTTTAATATTAAACAATAACATGAATAATAATTGTGTAAAAGAAAATCTAAATGTATTTAAAGATACATTACCTTTTACAGAAAAGAAAAAAAATATTTTTGCTAATGTTTTACCAGATAATGTACAATTAAATAAACCTGCACATTATATTGGTTCTGTTTATAACTTAAACTTGTTTAAAACAAAGTTAAAAAAAGATAATACATATAAGATAAAAGTAGAAAAAAGCAACAACTATGTAGGCAAACCCAGACATTATTTACCTGCAAATAAGGAATGACATAATAGTATCTATGCTTTTAATAATAATGCAATTAAATTATTACCTACAAGTGATAAAACCCTACTTAAACTTGTAAAAAGTTATTTTAATTTTTACAGTCGTAAGTTAGAAAAAAAGATAAAGTCTCCTCGCTTACGTAAGAGAGGTAGAAGGCTATCAACTAATAGAATATTAACTAGCAAAGCAGAATTGAAACATACAAACGATAAAGTAATTATTACTATATATATTTACAATAGACAAAAAAAGTATTACCTTAATAAAATAAACAGAATTGATACAATAGATCATATGGACAATCTTCTACCTAAAAAGATAAAAAGTGAATTAGCAGAATGTGATGGACCTTGACCTTCTAATTTAAAAATGAAAATAGTAAAAAAAAAAGGCTTAAATATGATATCAAAAATAGACAAACAAAAAAAAATAGTTTTAAGGGACCCGAACAAGAAAACAAAAACAGATAGTAATGAATTTAAAAATTACGAAACAAAATATTTGAAATATTATGCTGTTAAATCTTTACGTAAAGAAATATTATCTACTTATATTAAACAATTAATATCTTTTAATCAGTCTAAGTTTGAAGAAAGGTATCTTAAACCATTGGTTAATTTGGTAAAAACAACCTACAATAAAAAAATAGAGTTTAATCTTGTGAATCTTAAATATTTATACCTTAACAGTTATATTTTTTCAGAAACCTTAGTTACAAAATTAAGAAATAGAAAAAATAAGTTATTAACGGTATTAAGAAGATCTTTATTAATGTTTAAACTACCATCTATGGACAGATGAGCTGTGTATAACGAGATTTACAATAGGAAAAAAAGGTTACAGAATTTAAAAATTGATAACATCATTAGTTACTCATTAGATATAGGGCAAAACATTAATACACAAAATGAGGACATAGTGGAATCATTATTGTCAAATGTGAATACAACTGATCCTATATATAATTTAAAAGACTATAAAACTTATGAAGCACAAGGTTTAATGCACTTTAATTGTCCATATTATACGCTAAACTCTATCTGAAAAACTATTAAAAACAAGTATGTGAGTGGTATAAGAATACAAGTGGCAGGGAGATTAACTAAACGTAATACTGCTGCTAGGTCTTTATTTAAACTTAGATATAAAGGTAATATAAAAAATATGGATTCTTCTTATAAAGGCTTATCTGCAGTTCTTTTAAGAGGTTATGAGAAATCCAATTTACAATACACCAAGTTAAAGTCTCATATTCGTATTGGGTCCTTTGGTTTAAAAGGATGAGTAAGTAGTTAAACATGTATATTTTTATTGACAAGTTTTGTTAACTTTACTTTAGCGTAAATTAATATGTATAGTACAAAGCACATTTTATAAAACTAAACATGTCTTATTTCTGATTTAGTATTTCAATATTAAACACAGTAGGGTATATTTAACGATTTTTCGTTTATTTAAAATTAAAAGAAAAAACAACAAATCTAGTAATAATTTGTCAAATTATAACACATTTGTGCTATATCCCTCATAAATATCGCGTTGCCTTGAATCTAGAAAGTAATTAAAAATGATGAAATAGTCTGAAGCGTTTTGTAAGGAACGAGGATAAGGGATAAATAACCCATATAAAAGCAGAGATTGTAATTAAATTAGGTTGGGCATTATAGTATAATTATAATCAACCATTAACATATTAATATTGTGTATACATTAAATTTTGCAAACATTACTAAATTTATCATAAGTTTACTGGAACATTGTAAATGCGAATTGCATTCTATTAAGGATTTGCGAGGATACATTATAAATTGTAAAGGCCATGCTTATTGTGTGCATTAGATTATTTCTAGATATACAGTTATAACACATATAAATAATTAAAATGAGAATATTCAAGAGTCATCCTTTGTTAAAGTTAGTTAATTCATACGTAATAGATTCTCCACAACCATCTAATATAAGTTTTTTATGAAACTTTGGTTCTTTACTAGCCTTTTGTTTAGTTATACAGATAATAACAGGGGTAACATTAGCAATGCATTACAACGCTAGTGTTTTAGAAGCATTTAATTCAGTAGAACACATTATGCGTGATGTTAACAATGGATGATTAATACGATATTTACATTCAAACACAGCATCCGCATTTTTCTTCATAGTTTATTTACATATAGGTAGAGGACTATACTATGGATCCTATAAAGCTCCTAGAACATTAGTTTGAACAATAGGTACAGTTATCTTTATCTTAATGATAGCTACTGCCTTTTTGGGTTATATATGTAGCCCAAGATGGTTTAATATAAGTGTTTTACATATATATGCTTTATCATTTATTTATATATTTTTTTTTCCAAAAAACGAGAGGAAAAGAAAAGTGAAACATGTGTGTGAAAGGAAATACATCAAAAAGATTAAAGTATAACAAATTAAACAAGGTGTTATGCTACAAAAACGCTATAGGTAAAAGAAGATATTGTACAGACTCTTCTGCACATATAAACATTGAATATTATGAAAGATTAAACACATTAATACTAGAGTTAGGTTTAAATCCTGTATATGTTTTTGAAAATTTAAATTTACAAGAAACTAGAAAGCAGATATTAAACGATACTAAGGGTTTAAGTGGTGTTTATATGATAATTAATAAGATAACTAAGGATTATTATATAGGTTCCGCTTCAACTAATAGATTTTATCCTAGATTATGTGATCATGTGATTTATTTTAGAGGTAGCAAAATAGTTAAATTAGTAGTTAAATAATATAAATTGGAAAACTTTGCTTTTGTGATACTAGATTTATATCCCAATATTGTTACCAAGGAAAATAATAAAGAACTCTTGGATTTAGAAGATTTATATTTAAAACTATAATTACCCAATTATAATATATTAACTGAAGCGGGATCTAGCTTTGGATATAAACATACTGAAGTAGACCGTCAGAAAATGAAAGATACATACAGTGAATTTAGACGGGAGATAATAGGAAGTTTAAATCGAGGTAAAAAATTAACTAAAGTTACAATAGAAAGGATGAGGGAAAAAGCTTTATCTAAATCCGCTATGTCAGATTATACTAAACAAAAATGCGTAACACATACGAAACCTGTTATTTTGTATAATTTGGATGGTACTGTTTATGGGCAATACCCTACTATCTTAAAAGCAGCAAATTCAATAAACTGTAATGAAAAGACTATCAGGAGAGCGTTACAGACACCTAAAAATTTAGTAAAAAGGCAGTGAATAGTAAAAGATTTATCTAATTAACAATAAATAGACCTTTGACATATGTTCCTTTATAGTAAATATACCCATGCTTAATTTATTATACTTTATTTCTTTTTTATATTTAATCATAGTCCCATGATTAACAATCTTTTTGCAATTTCTATAGAAAAAAAAAGATTAAAGTGGTATGTTCCGACGGGAATGTAGAATAGTCTTTAAGATTATTTGGCGATGTTAGTGAAAACGATCAAACAAGTACTTTTTTTACTTTAAGATCGTCGGTTATATAGATAATCGCGACAGACTGGGTCACTAATGGGTGGCTGAAATGCTGCTTAATGCACAGTCGGAACTTTTAATCAATAACTAATGATTAATAGAATATACGAATTCAAAGTTATTCTAGCTTATTATGCACATAATTATTGATAATAAGTAAGTTTGTACGTGCTTCCATATGGACAAATGTCTTTATGAGGTGCAACGGTTATTACTAGTCTTATGAGTGCTATACCTTGAGTCGGACAAGATATAGTTGAATTTATTTGAGGTGGTTTCAGTGTAAACAACGCCACATTAAATAGATTTTTTGCCTTACATTTTGTTTTACCTTTTATATTAGCTGCTTTAGCTCTAATGCATTTAATAGCACTACATGATAGTGCAGGTTCAGGTAATCCTTTGGGTGTTTCAGGTAATTATGACAGATTACCATTCGCCCCTTATTTTATTTTTAAAGATTTAATTACTATATTTATCTTTATATTAGTATTATCTCTATTTGTGTTTTTTATGCCTAATTTATTAGGAGACAGTGAAAATTATGTGATGGCCAATCCAATGCAAACTCCACCTGCTATAGTTCCTGAGTGATATCTCTTACCATTTTATGCTATACTTAGATCTATACCTAATAAACTATTAGGTGTGATTGCTATGTTTTCTGCTATATTAATATTATTAGTTATGCCATTCACGGATCTTTCTAGATCTAGGGGTATACAATTTAAACCTTTAAGTAAAGCAGCTTTCTTTATATTTGTGGGTAATTTTTTAATATTGATGGAGCTAGGTGCTAAACATGTAGAATCCCCATTTATAGAATTTGGACAAATATCTACAGTTGTTTACTTTGCACATTTTTTAATCATAGTTCCTTTAATTAGTTTACTTGAAAATAGTTTAATTGAATTAGCAAGTAAAAAAAATGAGTTACCATCTGCTTTAAAAACAGATACACAACTTTCGTATTCTTCTTTATTACCAAACCTTTTAGTTACATTTAATCCTAATTGATATGTAGTGCTCTTTTGTATGTTATCTGCACTAGCTATTAAAAAAGTATTTATCTTTAACTTAGGTGTAGTTCATTGTGATGCTCCTAGACCTTGAGGTATTTATTTTCAAGATAGTGCAACACCACAAATGGAAGGTTTAGTTGAGCTACATGATAATATTTTATTTTATCTAGTTATAATATTGTTTGGAGTAGGATGATTATTAATATCAATAGTTAAAAACTACACTAACACAGAAGCACCAATTTCACATAAATATTTAAGCCACGGAACGTTAATTGAATTAATTTGAACTATTACACCTGCTCTTATATTAATTTTAATTGCTTTTCCATCTTTTAAGTTATTATATTTAATGGATGAAGTAACTGATCCAGCTATGGCAGTATTAGCAGAAGGACATCAATGATATTGAAGCTATCAGTATCCTGATTTCTTAAATAGTGATGACGAATTTATTGAATTTGATTCGTACTTGGTTCCAGAATCTGATTTAGAAGATGGTGCACTTAGAATGTTAGAAGTTGATAATAGACTAATCATACCAGAATTAACTCATGTTAGATTTATCGTAACAGGTTCTGACGTTATACATTCTTTTGCTTGCCCTGCTTTAGGTATTAAGTGTGATGCTTATCCTGGAAGATTAAATCAGGTTTCTGTTATGATTAACAGAGAAGGAACTTTTTATGGTCAATGTTCGGAGATTTGTGGTATATTACATAGTTCAATGCCTATTGTTATTGAGTCAGTGTCTATAGAAAAATTTGTTTCATGATTACAAGAACAATAACTAAATTAATGATATATAACAATTATAGCTTTTTTTATTTTATAAAACCTCTATTAGGTTACTACCCCCAGTGTTTATTAATGAAAGGTTCAGTTCCAATGCAGTACCTAAACTTAAAAGCTCGTTTCATGAAGAAACATTATATTTAGGTTGCATGCCTTTTATTAATTACTGTTCAGAATTCCAAGGTAAACAATTCTTAGACGATGACTATTGGTGAGACTTTTTTATGGATTAAAGCCTAATAAAACATACGACATATATAAGGTTTATATCTTCACCTAAGGAATCTAAATCTCCTCAGATTGTTGTACTTAAATATAGTCTTATCCTTTACGAAGATTTCGAAGATGACCAAGATTATTCTGGTCTTGAGATGCTTGATAATCCTCGTGATGCAATAACCCTAAAGTTACTAAAATTAGGTTTTAACATTACGGAAGATAACGTATAATACTTAATTAACATAGTGGATCTTAAACAAAAAGGTGATACTGTAGATGTTTATGATAGAAAAAATAACCCTAACGCTATATATAGTATATATTACAATGACCCATAACCTTTAGTTAATGCTAACGGTAATTAATTGTAACAAGGTGTATGATATAAACAAGTAGATGGTAAATGAATTAAATCATAATTATGCTTTATTTTTACTTTATTTATACGAATAAAAATATTGTCTTTCCCTTTTATCTATAGGTGGTAAAAGTACATTTTTGGGTCTAACATATTTATTTATAGTAAAGTTTAAAACTTAGTGTTCGTATTTATGAGGTAAAGGTATTTCTATGGGACATTGTCATATAGTTCAAATCGTTTAATATTTTAAATTAAACTTTTGACTTTTTGATTTAAATCCATTTGTATTAATTTTTACCGAAAAAAAGTAATTTACCAATCCAATATTTTTGGATCACTGATAAGTTAACTTAAGACGCTATAAAAGCTAATTTATCCTTAGTAGAGTCAGTTAGCTTAGTACCTGATTAAGTAAGTTTATTTTCTAAATCTTTATATAACATAAGTATTAATTTGTATTTAAGGAGTTTATAACCTGAATGTATCATTGTTTAATAACAGTAATAGTGTGAAGTTAATACGTAACTTTGTTACAGTTACAACTTCTATTTAAAGTGTTAAACACATTTATGTGTTAACTCTATTCTTATTAGCTCAATGGTAGAGCAGAATACTTCTAATATTTGGATCTAAGTTCGAATCTTAGATAAGAATTAATATTTTCTTGCTATTTAATTTAAAAATATTTTGTGTTAGGTTGACAAACGGTACCTAGGTTTGCATGTTATTATACATTAGTGGCCTTTGTAGGTTAACAATAGAACATAATATCCCACATTTTTTGTTTCTTATTTATTGTTTATAATATTCTTATGAGTGTTTAATCCAATTTAAAGGTTTTACAAGCAGTTATTAAGGTGTATGTATGTAAATTTTTAACTATATTTTTATTTAGTGTGCACATATGTAAATGGTTAAATCAGCAGTTATAAGTAAATTATGCTCAAGGATCAAATATATACAATTTAAAATAAGGGATATGATGTATAGGGTAGTACAGTTTGATTGCAGATCTTATTCAAGGGGTTCGACTCCTCCATATCCCTAATATATACATTAAATAAATATAAATTGAGATATATGTATATGCGCCAGTTATAAATTGTGTTTATGTTTATTTATTTATAATTACTCTATTTTACCGTTCAATAAAAAAAAGACAATATGTACAAGATATACTGTTCCACACGGTGCATTTATATAAATAAATTCAAATAGGGTACTTAATATCAGCTAAAACAAATTATTAACCGTATACTTAGTATATGGCGTTTCTTATACCTACAATAATTTGCATTTTACCACACGGTAATGTTACTGTTTAAGTTATTATATTCTTATTAGCTCAATGGTAGAGCAGAATACTTCTAATATTTGGATCTAAGTTCGAATCTTAGATAAGAATTATACTTTTTTTATCTATATCATACATACTAATAATGAATAATTTGTGCATTTTTAAGATCAAAATTATGTATAAATAAAAATGATATAAGGCCATAAATTCGTTTTATTTTTAACTTAATATTTTATTTATAAGAAACATATCTAGATTGTTTTTTTTTTTAATTTTATACGTTTTATTATCACATCATGTTATATTTACCCATACTTATTTCTATTATAGAAGTTATAATAGTAACTGTTCCTGTTTTATTAACCGTAGCTTTTGTTACGGTGGCTGAAAGAAAAACGATGGCTAGTATGCAAAGAAGATTAGGTCCTAACATTGTAGGATATTATGGTCTTTTGCAAGCATTCGCAGATGCTTTAAAGCTTTTATTAAAAGAATATGTTTCTCCTACGCAAGCGAACTTAATCCTATTTTTTCTTGGACCTATAATAACTTTAATATTTTCCTTGTTGGGTTTTTCTGTTATACCGTATGGTCCTGGTTTAGCGATATCAGATTTTGATTTGGGTATACTTTATATGTTAGCGGTTTCTTCATTATCTACTTATGGAATACTACTAGCAGGTTGATCTGCTAATTCTAAATATGCGTTTTTGGGATCACTTAGAAGTACAGCCCAGTTAATTAGTTACGAGCTGATTCTAAGCTCAGCTATTCTGCTAGTAATATTGTTATCAGGTAGTCTAAGTTTAACCGTCAATACAGAAGCGCAAAAGGCTATTTGATACATTGTACCACTATTACCTATATTTATAATATTTTTTATAGGATCTATAGCAGAAACAAATAGAGCTCCTTTTGATCTAGCCGAAGCAGAATCTGAGTTAGTTAGTGGTTTCATGACAGAACATGCAGCAGTTATTTTTGTTTTCTTTTTTTTAGCTGAATATGCTAGTATTGTTCTTATTTGTATATTAACAAGCATACTTTTCTTAGCTGGCTATTTACTTAATTTTACATCTCTTGTTTATTTGATCAAAGAGATTGACCCTTATCTATATGTTAGTTTTATAGATTCTAACTACAAAACCTTCTTATCTGATCCTATAATAGAAGGAATGGTATATGGTTTAACGTTAGGATTAAAAACTTGCATAATGATATTTATTTTCATATGGGCTAGGGCTTCCTTTCCTAGAATACGTTATGATCAACTTATGTCATTTTGTTGAACTATACTTTTACCTTTAGTTATAGCTTTTATAATATTATTTCCATGTGTTCTATTTAGCTTTGAAATAATATCTAGCAATATTTATTTATTATAGTTTTGATCTTTTTTAAACTTAAGTTAGCTTGCTAATAACGGAACAAGGGTAATAAACCTGATTTATTAAGATCAAGTAGGATTTACTTTTTTTTGCTTGAAGCCTTAACAGTTAACAACAAAAAACATAAATAAAAAAAAACAATACAACAAATAAATGTAAATAGCTTGAGTTTAGTTCGCTAAAGATAAATTTAGAATAAATAAATGATACAAGCAGCAAGAATTATAGGAACAGGTATGGCTACAACAGGGTTAATAGGTGCAGGTGTAGGAATAGGTGTGGTTTTCGGTGCACTTATCTTGGGTGTAGCTAGAAATCCATCATTAAGAGGACAATTGTTTGCATACGCAATCTTAGGATTTGCATTCGCAGAAGCTACAGGACTATTTGCTCTTATGATGGCCTTTTTATTATTATATGTTGCTTAGTAATAGTACAAAAAAAAGAGTATAATTTAATGGTAAAATAGGAAGCTTCAAACTTCAAATTCTCAGTTCGAATCCGAGTACTCTTGTTTTATATCTTGTTGATTTAAAACCGATATCGCCTTGCTATACCGTGCAAGATGATATTTTAACTAATAGATTCCATAATAAGTTAATACATATTGTATATGCTATGGTAATAACGCTTAAATTAACTAGTCTCTATGTATATAATATTGTTTTTGCTAATAATATGTTTTATCGCCTATTATATATAAAATAGTTGCAACTGTTTGTACTTATATTGTTAATCATATGTTAATTAATGCTAATTTTTATTCCTAACATGCAAAATTTCTTAAATATTTTATTAGCCTTTACACTTAGCTGTAATACCCAAAATGCTATAGAAGTGGAAACAACATATAAAACTATGTTTATCACACATAGTCCATTAGATCAATTCGAAATAAGAAATTTTTTAAGCTTAGACGCACCTATATTAGCTAACTTACATTTATCTTTAACTAATATAGGACTTTATTTAACAATTGCTGCGTCTATAATCTTAGTTCTAAATTTATCAGCTACCAATTACAACAAGGTAATAGCTAATAATTGATCAATAAGTCAGGAGTCTATTTATACCACTATACATAGTATAGTTATAAACCAGATAAATGTAAATAAAGGACAACTATACTTTCCTTTTATTTACGCATTGTTTATATTTATTTTAGTAAACAATTTAATAGGTATGGTACCATATAGTTTTGCATCTACCTCTCACTTTATCTTAACATTTTTTATTAGTTTTACAGTAGTATTAGGGGCAACTATATTAGGTTTTCAAAAACATGGCTTAAAATTTTTCTCTTTATTTGTACCTGCAGGTTGTCCTTTAGGTCTTTTACCTTTGTTAGTATTAATAGAGTTTATTTCATATCTAGCAAGAAATGTCTCATTAGGACTTAGACTAGCAGCCAATATCTTAAGTGGTCATATGCTGCTTAACATATTAAGTGGGTTTGCTTATAATATTATGACTTCAGGATTTATCTACTTTTTTGTGGGTCTAATTCCCTTAGCATTCATTATAGCATTCTCAGGGTTGGAACTAGGTATAGCTTTTATACAAGCACAAGTGTTTGTTGTTTTAAGTTGTTCATACATTAAAGATGCTCTAGACTTACACTAGACAATGACAAAGCTAGCTTTTATATATATTTACTGTCTGAAATTGGCATTATATAGCCCACCCAAATCTTATGAGTCAGTAGTTCTACTTACACATTAAACGGCCTATTTACCCTTATTACTGGTACCCTTATTAATAGAGTATATTGGCATGTATAAGTACGGTTATTAATTTACAATACGAAATAAAATTATAATTGGAAATAACATGTAATGCTATCTAGTAAATACCACTTAAAATAATGGAACAACTATTAGTGGTTATAGTGGATTGTTGGATTTATGTATAGGGTCTGGCGCTCAAGGTTTACAATATAAGGTGTTACATCCTGTAAAGAGATCTGTTGTAAATACTGTTGGAGGTAGTGCAATTAAAGGTGGTACTATTAACTCAAATAGGACTAAATCCTTAACTTTTGGTACTTTGGATAATAATACCAAAATACAAAAATCCAATAAAAAGGGTTATAATCCAGAACCTATATCACAGGTTAAGCAGCGTAGAAAAGCTAAAGCTACTAACGTTGATTTACGGTGTCTGGATATGAGAAATCCTGCTTCCTATATGGGAATATTATTATACGATAGTTTTGGTGCAACATGTGTGCACTTAATATTATTATTTCGTGATAATCATGCAATGGTGCAGCAGGTGCAACATAACATTAATGCTGTTCATGCGTTATACACCCTGGCCTTAGTGATCGCCAGTTTCGTAAGTTGTGAATTGTACATAATATAACTGATACATTTATAGCAACACAACAAGTTATATCAATTAAACTAGGACCTGTACTAAGTCGTGCACGGGACTTTAACTAACCGTGGTTTACCCTTGGTATTAGATCGTGCAACAAAAGTTCTTGTTAAATGGTTATTTCCCGTATAAGGTACTTATCTTTATTAAAACGTTATATAAAGCTATATATAATAAAGTGGTTGATATTATGTTTAATTTTTATTTACTTATTTACTTACTTACTTATTTGTTAGTTTATGTTTAAGCATTTTTTTATAGGCTTTACATATTAATTACTTGATTGCTTTAAACACTTTTATCTCTAGTTAGATTACGATGCAAATATCAGTAATGATAGCACCAACATACAATTTTTATTTTTCATATGCCACAATTAGTACCTTTTTATTTCTTAAATCAAGTAACGTTTGCCTTTACTTTACTTATAGTAATGATATATATATTTTCAAAATATATTTTACCTAGGTTCGTTCGTTTATTTACAGCACGTGTTTTTTTAACAAAATTATAATTATTGCTGATATATATATATATTGTTTTTTATTGTAATAAAAACGGTTATCCTCACAGTAAAACCATTTTATATTAGTATTGTTATGTCTCATATAAATAGTGTCTATGTATAGATATTATTTATTTCCATTTCTACTAGTATGGTTTTACTAAATACAGTAACTACAAAAGTGTTTATCTTAATAAAATATATATTAGAAACAGGCGTATGTAATGTTTAACATATAGAAACACATGTCTTATTATATTACTAAGGTTAAACAATTATTGATACTTAATACACATAACAACAAATAATTTTATTATTATTGTGACACACATTGTTTAAAGCTATGTTGCAACAAATAGCGTAGGGAAGTCCAGAGCTAATTGGGTTTATGCATACAAATACAATAAAGATGTAAAGATAAAATTTTTGGTCTCTAGCAGAAAATAAAAAAATATACTTTTTATATGTGAAAATTGATTTTTCTTAGTATAGTATATAGTTGAAATAGTAATCCTAAATCTAGCCTTTGTTTAGAATCATAAACAACAACAGGAACCGGCTTACTTGTATCCATAAAAATTAAATTATGTATTTGTTATTTACAACTCAACACATATAATTTATAATAGTTATTAATTTTTAATATAACACTAGCTTGTATATTATAATTAGTATCTATGTTTTGCATTAGATAAGTAAGATCAACTGAATTAATAACAATATATAAATTACAAATAATAAATTTATGTGTAATTGTTAAAATACTATATTAGTAGTAGTATAAATAATAATTATATATTACTATAGGATTCTAACCTATGTATATTTTTATATAGGTTATAGTTCACAGTTGCTAAGAGAAACAATTAAACACAACACAAATGTACAAAAAATAAAAATAAGTTGAGTTTGATGATGGCTCTGAGTGAACGCTGTCCAAATGCTTGACACATGCTAATCGAACGACTTCGCTCCTATGGAGCGAAGTAGTGGTGTACAGGTGAGTATAAGATAACACGACCACCTTGGAGTAAGGAGAAAGATCCCTTATATTAATAAAGAAACTTATGTTTCGCTCTTAGAAGCGTTTATATCGTGTATTGTAGTAGTTGAAGTAAAAGTCTAACTAGCTTTATATACGTAGTCGAAACTGAGAGGTTGATCGATCACAGTGGGCCTGAAGAAAGCCCACGATGATTATTACAGCAGTGAGGAATATTGGTCAATAGCCTAACGGCTGAACCAGCAACTTGGAGGAATGTATAGCAATAGCTGATTGCACCAACAAATAGTCGATGCAATATTGACTCTGTCAAATAAAATTCTAGGTAGAATTATGATAATGACATTGTCTGCCTATATGTCTTGACCAAATTACGTGCCAGCAGTCGCGGTAATACGTAGAAGACTAGTGTTATTCATCTTTAATAGGTTTAAAGGGTACCTAGACGGTAAATCAAGCCTTCACAGGGACTAATTTACTAGAGTTACTTACGAGGGGGTATTAAAGTACTGCAGGTGTAGGGATGAAATTCTGTCATACCTCTTTTCGAAAGAAAAATTATGGCACAGGTATAGGTGAAAGCATCCCCTTATGTGATAACTGACGTTGAAGGACGAAGGCTTTGTGTCGCGAACAGGATTAGATACCCCAGTAGTCAAAGCAGAAAATGATGAATGTCATAGATTAGATAAATAGTTTATTCTATAAATGAAAATGTAAGCATTCCACCTCAAGAGTAATTTGGCAACATTGGAACTGAAATCATTAGACCGTTTCTGAAACCAGTAGTGAAGTATGTTGTTTAATTTGATGATCCGCAAAAAACCTTACCACAATTTGAATATTTATATTTATCTTTTTTTTCGTAAAAAATAAAAAGGTAATATATTTACAAGCGTTGCACGGCTGTCTTCAGTTAATGTCGCGAGACTTTGGTTAGTTCCATTAAATTAACGTAAACCCTTACTTTATTTTTATATAAAGTAGTTCCCCGCTATATTGGATATGATAACAGGGACTAAGACAAGTCATCATGGCCTGAATATTGTGGGCTATAGACGTGCCACATAAACCTTACAAAAGGGTGTGAAATTGTGAAATTGAGCTAATCCCCCAAAAATGGATAAACATTGTTAATGGATTGTAGTCTGTAACTCGACTGCGTGAAAAAGGAATTACTAGTAATCGTGTATAAGTACGGCACGGTGAATCTAATCTCAGATAGGTACTAACTACTCGTCAAGCGCCGAAAGAAGTATGTGCAATAAGTTTGGCCAGTGTTTATTATAAATTTGGGCGTTCTGGTCCAGAAACTTAGGCATGTGGTCTTCGTATGCGTGACTTTGATTGGTGTTAAGTCGAAATATGGTTCGTGTAGTGGAAATTGCACGGGATTAATAAATATTAAAAATGCCCTGTTGCAAAAAAATACGTAAATTTATGTTATATTAATGAGAAAAAATATACGCTAGTTTATATAATTGTTTACAGTGTTTTTTTGCAACACCCCTATTACCTGATACCTATATATAGTATTTAAAAGTACCCATGTTACACGTTAAACATGCACTCAATTTAACTATTGGTAAAGTATACAAGCGCTTTTCTTATGTTTGTGATAAATAAAAAGTTACTACATAATATCTATTCAATAGGTGTGTGTGTTTTTATAAGCTAAGTATTAAAAGTTTTATTATATTCTGTAATACATTGTATAAACACAAGGAGGGTTCCGTTTGTTGGTATGACGGGTTGAGCTGTAAACTCAATAGCTGCGGCTGTCGAAGGTTCGAGTCCTTTTCTTCCTAGACTTATATGAAACGTTGTTTTTAATGAGTCTTATTTAACTTATTATATACTAATAAATGCGTTAATCTTTTATCAGCAATTTATAGCCTTTGTAGCTCAACGGTAGAGCGAGATACTGTTAATATTTAGATAAGTGTTCAATTCACTTTAAAGGCTTCACATATAGGCGATGCTTATTGCGCACATTTTAGTTTACAATATTGATTTAGATCTTAAAGACGTGTTAGCTTAATTGGTTAAGCGTTGTGTTTCGGCCACAAGAGATGTAAGTTCGAGTCTTATACACGTTTATCTTGTTTAATGATATAAATCATCAGTTTCTTACACATGACATAAACTAAGTTCTACATTAGAATCCATAGTTTATAAACATATAATAAGATAGAAAATCAGACATTTTGATAATATGAACAGTTTAATTCTTATAAATGAAACTTTTACTAATGGTTATAGAGCTGAATCTATATACATTATTTCTTTAGCTTCTGTATTGTCGGGTATATTTGTTATAATTAGCAAAAACCCTATAGTATCAGTATTATTTTTAATAGGTTTATTTTTAAGTATAGCATGTTATTTGCTTGTTTTGGGTATAAATTTCATAGGATTATCATACTTATTGGTATATGTTGGGGCTGTTTCAATATTGTTTTTGTTTATCTTAATGCTAATTAATGTTAGAATATCTGAACTCTTAAACGATACTAGTAACAGTATACCATTAGCTTTAGTGATAGCTATATCGTTTAATTACCCTGTTTATCAAACATTACCTATTAATTTGTTAAATATTAATGATTATAGTGCCAACTTAAATAGCAATTTAACTGATTATTTAAAATCTTATTTAAGTGATTTTACAGTTAGAGGCTATTCTGGTGATTACATTAGTAGATTTTTTAATTTTTTTAATAATGATGATAAAATATTATTTGTAACATCTAAGTTTTGAGATGGTAGTCTAGCAGAAACAACACATATTACAAGTATAGGTAATATTATGTATACCAGTTATTCTATATGACTTATTATAACTTCTATCATATTGTTGTTGGCTATGGTTGGTGCTATTGTTATAACGATAAAACAAAAAGATTAGTTTAATTTGTTGATATACGTTTTGGGTAACATAAACCAGGCAAAGGTCTAAACACCACATAGTGTTTTACTTTTAACATATTTTTTTAAGTACTGACAAATATACGTATGGGTTTAAGTAATTATAAAATATATGTAAATAAATCCAGAGACTTTAGTTTAATTGGTAAAATGTGTGACTTTTAATCATCATCATGTGGGTTCAAGTCCTGCAGGTCTTACATAAATTGTTTTATGACAGAGCTATAAATTGCATATAAAAGATATTATCGTTTTTATCTATAACATAAGTCACCATTATATATTATAAGAGAATTAGCTCAATGGTAGAGCGACCGTTTTACACACGGTAGGTTAGGTGTTCAAGTCACCTATTCTTTAAGTTTATCTTTTTTTTATTGAGGTAAACAACACAACTTTTGGTGTTGGCTTTGTCATGACGTTTTTTCTATATGTTTTATACAGTTCATTGTTTTATCTTCCAATGTTTATATACAACTTTTAATTTTATTATGAAAAAGTTAGCAAATTTTAATTTTGCCAGTTTACAACTACATATGCTATGCCTGATTTATTATTATTCTAATTTACAGGTTCGTTTGCTCTTATCATGGCATTTGGTTATTATAGCTTGCTTAATAAAAAATATAATCGTTATTAACGATAGGTCATTTATTGTTTATTTAAATCAACCAATAATAATTAATACAAAAAAGATTTCTCACAGATGCCACATTATTGCTATTATAGTTATGTCTTATGTATATAATCACCCAGTATATTGCCCTTTATTTGATGTATTTATGCAACTTTTAATTTATATATATATGACAAATCTAGTAAGAAGTAATTTTCAGGCTCATCCTTTTCATCTGGTTTCGCCTTCACCTTGACCTATTTTCACCTGTATTTCTCTTTTGGTTCTTACCACTTCAGGGGTATTAACAATGCATGGTTTTTTTTCTGCACAAGATTTTGTATATTTGGGACTACTTTTGGTGATTTCTTCTATGTCGTTTTGATTTAGAGATGTTATAAGTGAAGCTACTTATTTAGGTAACCATACCTTAGCTGTACAAAAAGGTTTAAATATGGGGGTTGCTTTATTTATAGTAAGTGAGGCATTATTTTTTATGGCTATATTCTGGACCTTTTTTCACAGTGCCCTATCACCAGCTGTAGAAATGGGAGCCCAATGACCACCTAAGGGTATAGATTCCGTTAATCCTTTTGAACTACCTCTGCTTAACACGGTAATATTACTTTCATCGGGTTTTACAATTACTTATGCTCATCATTCTTTAATACAAGGATATAGGAAAGGAGGTTTGTACGGTACAGTTTTTACAGTAATGTTAGCTTTAGTATTTACTGCTCTACAAGGACTAGAATACACAGTTTCTTCCTTTACACTATCAGATAGTACGTACGGTTCTTGTTTTTACTTTGGTACAGGTTTTCATGGTTTACATGTGATGATAGGAACTGCTTTTATAGGGGTAGGTTTGTGAAGGTTTCTAGCTTATCATTTCACTGAAAATCATCATTTGGGTTTTGAATCCTCCATACTCTATTGACATTTCGTAGATATTGTTTGGCTAATTCTATTTATATCCATTTACTATTGAGGATCATAGTTGTTTTTTCTGATGTTATTAACAGAGGTGTGCTTCACACAAATTCGGACCCTGTATATGACTCTGAGCCGTCTTCTCACACAGTGACACATTTGGGTTATGATGCAGTAATAGCAGAAAAGAGAGAACAAATAGAACAACTCAATAAGGATTTGGATATAATAGATGATACTATTAAAGATATACAACAAGTAGCTAAACGAGATGAAATATTACCAGAGCACAAAAAAGATCATAATGAAGGGTTAGATTCTTATAAACAAGATTATCCAGATTACTTTTCTGATAGCCCTGGTATATCTATTCAATAAAGCCTAGGTTTGATTAAATACGAAATATTAAAGGAAAAAAACGAAAAACTTTCTATCTAACATTGTAATGTATCTGTGTTTACTATCAATAAATATATTGAGATTGCCCTTCAAATGATCCACTATTTTAGAGTTTTTACTTCGTATTAAATTACAAAAGTCTACTCAATTATCTTTAATAAGTATGGATTTTATATAACCACCACTTGATAATGTTTGTAATTTATCATAATATTCCTCTGTATTCAAACTTGGTGGGAGTAGTGTATTATAACCTAGATTGATCAAAGTATTATTAGTAATAGCAAGATCACGACTAGGACCTAAGGACCTAAATTTTTGACATTAAATGTATTACCAATTTTTTTAATAACATTATCTGTATATACAACATTATAAACTAACAATTGAATAGCAATAATGTCTTCACCAGTATACTTGTAATGAATAATACTCTTAGACTGGAAAAGAGTATTATTCATGTTAATAAGTTAATTTAAATTATAAAAAAGGCATATCCTTAAAAAATTCGAGTAAAATTTATAACTAACAGAAATGAGTTTGTATATGTGTTATATATAAATAGTTTTATTCGTTAAAAGATTTATCTTTACGTAATAATTTATGTACTTGATGTGAAATATTACCTTTACCCTTTGTATCACTAATTCCTATTATACCTCTAATATCATCTCTAACATCAGAACTAAGTTTTTTAGTAATAGTTTTTCATACTGGTGTGTTAGGATCCCAATTAGTCTTAAAATCTTCATAAGACTCATACTTGTTGTTATGTTTTTCTCACAATTGTCAATAAAATTTGCGTTTAGATGATTGATGATACTTAATGTAGACTTATTCGACTTTTGAACTAAGAGATTTAAAACCTAATCTTAATTCACCCACTAGTCCTAGTTTAGAAATGGTCCTTTCAGTATAATCGTATCTATCGCTAGATTCTGGCGTAGGTGCTAAATATCCGATATTGGCATCTTGATTGTTAGCCTTGAATTCTTCATACGATCCGTACTTACTTTTGTTGTTAGCTCATAATGTTCAGAAAAATTTTCGTTTACCTAGGTCGTGATACTTAAGACAAACTTGTTCGATATCAGAACCTAAGGATTTAAAGCCCACTTTAAGCCTACCCAATACTCCTTGTTTAGTTATAATACGTTCAGTGTAATCATATCTAGTGCTAGGTATAGGAGTAGGAGCTCTATAGCCAATATCAAGAAAGGTAGTGTTGGAGGGGTGAGATCCTGGTTGAGGTTGATCAACAAAAGAATCGTATTCTCTAACATTGGTATAGTCATCGGCATCAAATCTATAAACACCTGGTGTAGTAGAATTGGAATTCATTTCACTAATTAAAGAAGTGTTGGAGCTGTCAGCACCACTATAAAAGCTAATTTGTGATTCATTAGTATTAAGCTGTTGAGGTGTGTTGCTGGGTGAAGGGGTAGGTGTTGTAACGCCTAACTCATTGATATTAGAAGGAACTGAGTTGTATTCTGTAAAAACAGAGCTTGTGTTGGGATAATAAACGGGTAACTCCATTGGTGAAGGAGTACGTGATGTTGTTGGATGGATAGGATTACCGTCTAATTCATTCAAAGTATGAGGATGTTGTTGAACAGGCGTACCATCCAACTCAGGCATTGGAATATGTGTAGATGAAGACACTACAGGTTTTGTTTCATAATTAACTGTGGGAGGAGTAGAGAAATCCTGAACATTAGAATCAGAATCAGGTTGACATAATATGGGATGTGGAGGGTCAAGAAAGGTATGTAATAAGATAGAAGATATAATGAAAAAGGAATTAAAAATAAGGCAATATAAGAGAGGCAAACGAAGCCTAAAAAGATCAATTTTATGGAAAAGGAGAAAACAATAATAACGGAGAGAAAATGAAAAAGAAGAGAAATAATTCATGTTAAAGATATAGTTAAAAAGAAAAGAGACAACAATCTCAAAATAAAGTATCAAAAATATGATTATAGAAAAATAAATATAAAAACGAATATAGGAAATATCAATAAAATAATTAATAGTTTATAGATAAAGGAAAAAGCATTTTCATCCAATAGAAGGAAAATCAATAAAAATGATAAAAAGAGGAGAAGGGTGGGCTCTCTCCTCTATAAGGGGAGTTACAAAGTAGTGGGAAAGTGTGGCTTACACTCCGTTAAAAGTAGTGATCATAACTTACTTGACGATATATCAAGTTATGACGATTATGATGGTGATTTTGAGTAAGTGCTAACTCTATGTGTTTAAATTGGGTTATATTTTTTATTATTTTTCTACGTTTTTCTTATATTTTTGTTATGCTTTTTATTATTAATTTCTTAAAAATAATAAAAATATGATTACACTAGTTTTTATATATCTATATATTAAAGTCAAAACATTAACAACGGCCATAGGTTAATGGTAGACCGTTCGTCTTCCAAACGAAGTGTGTCGATTCGATTTCGACTGGCCGTACTTATTAATGGAAAGAGTTAGTAGCTTAATTGGTAAAGTACTCTCTTGTCGAGAAAGTAGATGCCGGATCATGCCCGGCCTAACTCGCACATATTAATATATATGCATATGTTGCATATGTGTAGGAAAAATTGCTATTGGTAAAGCGAGATATTTGCTAAATATTGTGTAATTAACACCTGGATGTTCGAATCATCTTTTTTCCGTAAGTTCTAGGAGTTAAACATTGTCTCCTTAATGGTCTATTAAGCATTTTAACCATAAATAAACTAGTAAAAGTGTTATTAATACCACTTTTTGTGTGTATAGCGTAGATATTGTTAACTTTGTTCAGAAAACAATATATTTATACCAAAGGTTCCTTAACTTAATTGGTAAAGTATGCTTTTGATAAGAGTAGGTTTGGCGTTCAAATCGCTGAGGAATCAATTGCTAGTTTATTTTCCTTTTAATAATAAAGAGAATTGACCGAGTGGTCTAAGTATTAAAGTCAAAACTTTAATAACGGTCATAGGTTAACGTTTTCGATTAAAAATGTTGACTTGACTTATACAATTACATAATAATAGAATACATATGTAATTATTAAAATACTTTAGTAATCCTACAACATCACCTGTAGAATTGCCTGTTAATTATCCTAATACTAGCTCTGTTTTTACAGAATGCGACTTGGTCCCTTCTAATATTAATGAATTAGGTGTAAATACTCCTTTAGCATCTACTTCTCCTCAACCTGTTAATCATGAAAATAATTCGTCAGTTAGCTTTTATAGTGGAAGAGATAGTTCCAATACTTCACTTGATTGTGAACAGGGTTCTAGTTTACATAATAGGGATGTTGATTCTACTATACGTAATAGATTTAATGGTGATGACTATTCTAATCCTCAACTAGATAACAATACAAGTCAAATTGCGGACATTGGTTATTTAGCCCCTACTCCATAACCTTCTAATCAATATGATTATACTGAAAGGATAATAACTAAAGTAGGTTTAACGGGTGAATTAAAGTTAGGGTTTAAACATTTTAAGTCTGATGTTCAGCAGGTTTATTTAAAATATCATTCTATTACTAAGCGTAAGAGCTTTTGAAATCTGTGAGAAAAACATAAAAGTAGATATGAGTCATATGAAGATTTTAAGGTTAATTGAGATCCTCAAACACCCTTTTGAAAAACTGTAGTCAAAGAGCTTAAAGATGATGTTAAACAAGGTATTAAAGGTGGTATAGGTATAAATAAGGGTTCTAGAGATAATAATATAACATCTCAAGTACATAGACTTATACGTAATAATCGTCCTTTATAAATGGTTGTCTTTTTGTTGTACAAGATATAAAAAAGTTTGTTGAATCCATAAGAAAATATAACTATAATATTAATACTGGTCCTCAATCACACAGAAGTCAAGTAAATTCTATTAATAATAGTTTATCTATATTGGATATGGAATATAGGAAAAGCCTATACAATCACAATAATTATCATGTGATTAAAGGCAATATTGCTAGTGTTTTTAAATTAAATAGAGATAAATTTTCTTTCAACAATATCCGCATGAATTTAGGTGGAATAAAATGATATTCTACGTCTACAAAGGCTAATATTAAAATTAACAATAATTTTGTTAATTCCGAAATAATTAAAAATAAATTTGTTATAAATAATGATTTAACTAATAAGTCTTTAGTACCCTGGGGCGTAAATTTATATTCTACAGTTGGAAGAAAATTTACTCAAGTTGAATTAAACATGATAAAATTACCCTGTTTTGTAAAAAGTGTTATAATGGGAATATTATTATCTGATGGTTCCCTAGTTTTTGCTGGTATTAGAAGTAAAAATGCTTATTTAACTTTAACTCAATCTTTGGGACATTCAGATTATATACATTTTGTATTTAATATCTTGGCACATTACTGTTCTAGATATCCTGCTTTCAGAAAAAGAAATAGATATGGCAAGTCACTATATAGTTTGGTATTGTGTACAAGATCTACGTCTTGCATAACAGAATTACACAAACATTATTATATAAATAAAACTAAAGTTGTCAAACTTTCTATTTACAATGATCTTACCCCTGTAGCATTAGCTCATTGAATTATGGGAGACGGTACTTTTAATGGTGTTACTCTATTACTTTGTACTGATTCTTATTGGATAAAACAGGTAGTACTATTAATAAATGTACTAATAATAAAATATGATATACATTGCAACATCCGTTATTTTAAATCACATTTACCTAGAATTTATATTATTAAAAAACATATGTCTAATTTGCGTTCAATTGTGAAACCTTTTATGCATAAATCTATGATGTATAAATTAGGTTTATAATTTATAAGAGAATTGGCTGAGTGGCTAAAAGCGATAAGCTTGAAACTTATTTGGTTAAAATGACCACATCCGTTCGAATCGGATATTCTCTGGAATAGTTACAGGTAAGATAGTCCAGTACCATATATATACATATATCAATATTAATACGGGTTAGAGCCAGGTTGGTCAGGCGTCTCATTTGGGTTGAGGAATTGTTATGTTCGAATCATAATGACCCGAATATACATATGTATATATAACTCTTATATAGTAGTTATTATAATAAAATACTGAATCTATAATATACAATAGTGATGCAGATGATATGGATAATATTATTTTGCTATATTTATTATATAGCAAACAAGTATACAAAGGAACTATTACGGAATCATAGCTATATATTAAAGAGAGCTTTTCCAAGGCTAAACTTGTAAACAAACTCTAGTAAAAAATTAAATATCCGAAAATTAAACGAAGTGAATTGAAACATCTTAATAACTTCAGGAAAATAAATCAAAAGAGATTCCCTAAGTAATGTGAATGAAACAGGATAAGTTTTAAAAAGTAAAATGGAGTGCACATCTGTTTGAACAAAAGGGGAACCTTCCTCTAAAACTAAATATAATATATAAGCGATAGCGAAAAGTACCGTGAGGGAAATGATCAAAATAGTAGTTTTATAAGCAGCTCAAGATAAAGTTTAAATAAACAATAAGAGCGTACCTTTCGCATAATGGGTCAGCAAGTTAATGTTTGATGCGAGCAGTAATGCGTAGATAAAACAATTATGATATAATGATGTAGTATCAAAATTAGACCCGAAGCCTAGTGATCTTACCATGATCAGGATTATAAAAGTCCGAACGGGTTATCGTTGTAAAGATATCCGAAGAATTGTGGTAAGTTAGTGAAAGACAATACTGACTAGGATAGCTGGTTTTCTGCGAAACCTATATAAGTAGGTAATTTAAATAGAATATCAGAAGGTACAGAATTGTGATCTCATACAACTAGTATTCATTTTTCTTTATATATAAGGAAAAGTGAAAGGTATGCTTTTTGTGGACATTGGGGGGTCGTGAAGACTCTATCAGTGAGTATTTGTTCTCGGAAGGACTAGATATGTATATTGAATAATCGGACATAGTACGATAAGGTTGTATGTCTAAAGGGAAACAGCCCAGAACAAGAGTTAATAAGGTTCCAAAATTTTTGTTAAGTGAAATTAAGGCAGTATTTATCCCAAACGGCCAGGGAATAGGCTTAGAAGCGGCCATTTTTTGAAGACCTCGTAACAGAGCACTGGTTTTTTTTAAGTTTTATGGATAAAAGCACCGAAAATTTAACGGATCTAAACAAGATACCGAAACCTTGTCCATATATATTAATGTATATATTATACATTGTATATAAGGGGTAGCGGAACATTGGGGAAGTTTTAGATTGCTCCTTTATAAGGATTGAATAGTGGTAGTATAGACAACCCGAGTGATAATGCTGACATGAGTAACGATAAGGGGTATTATCTGATAATTGAGCTGCCTTTTTCACCTATGATAAATAGGTATACTATAACACATATGTATTGTGTATAGTTCAGTATAATATTGGAGTAAAACACCCCTCGCCTAAAGCTTATGGCATTTAATTAAAGTTACGGCCTCTAAGTTTGTTATACTTTTATATATACGTGTTATTTATGAAAGATCCCTAACGGGATAAACGATGAGAAAACCTAGAGTCTACAGAAACCAACATTTATTTTAACAATACAAAAATGTAAAGTGCAAGGGTAAATTTTGTTCTTTTGCAACCTGTTGAAAAAAGATAAGTGATAAATGTTCTGGAAAACTGTAAACTCCGTAACTAAGTATAAATAAGCTGAACCAGATTATATTATTAGTTTACGCGATAATACCGTACCTAAATACTAACACAAGTAAGCAAGTAGAGAATACGAAGGCGTTCGAGCTAACAATCATTAAGGAACTCGGCAAATTGACTCTCGTAACTTCGGGATAAGGTGGGCCATTCCTCCTGATTAATATTAGGCAAGGAATAGGAGGCATAGAATGGTGTTGTACGACTGTTTAATTAAAACAAAGCACGCTGCAAAGAAATGAATTCGAAGTATTGAGTGTGATCTCTGCCCGATGGCGGCTGGTTATCGGATTTGCTTAGTTGACTAGAATAAGCTAGGCTTTCAAGGAAACCCCGTTCAATGGCGGCCTTACCTATAAGGGTCCTAAGGTAGCGGAATACCCTGGCCGTTAAATGCGGTCTTGCATGAATGATGTAACGATACAACAGCTGTCTCAATGATTGGCTCGGTGAAATTGGAATAACTGTGCAGATACAGTTTACCTTTAGTTAGACGAGAAGACCCTATGCAGCTTTACTGTTGCTAGTTACCGAGTATGATATAATGAGTTGTAGTTTATAAGGTAATTGATAAGATGAAATTGAAACACCTTTACTTCATTTATCATATTATATAAACCTTGTCAGGAGATAGGTCCAATGGCCATTCTTTTAAGATTTCGTGATTAATACACGAGCACTGATTGTAAGAATTCATAGGAACAATTGCTAGGTGGCAGTTTATGCGGGGCACAGATCCCATAAAAAGTACCTGGGAGTATCCAAATTCACTTTTGTAAAATTGCATATTGCAATTCTACACGAACTTTTTCTTAGGAAAGATTCATGTTTTTTATTTTTAGTCTGGAATAGGTGTTATTTTTATATCTAACACCAAATCAATTATATATCCATTTAAGTTGGAATTTTTTTTTCTAGGTAAGATTTTAACTACATTAAAATATAGATGTGACTAAATCATTACATAATAAGCACACAGGACGTATTAAATAACTTCTTTTTATTGAGAAAACGAACCTAATAACAGAATGTACTTGACAAAATTAGCCTAATGTACTTTAAATGAGCCTAACGTACTCTAAATGCATCGGCATTACATATTTATTATGGAATAGCTGGTACAGAGGAATATACGAATGACTTTATATAATATTACAGCCGGGATCTACATAAAAGAGCCTAAGACAACTGTATATATATTCATATTTAATTACACTTAGGATCTTGCCTAAATACAATTGGGTATAAATAAACCAAATGCATAATTTGTATAATTACAAGTTGCATTAATGATGACGATAATAAACCCAATATAGCGGTAACTATAATTAGTGTGTTTAATGATTTTTGTTGTATATTTAAGTTTTTTGTCTAGGCAAAATTTTATATTAAATACGTTTGATATATACTAAGTATACGATATTTATTTTACTTATCAAGTTTAACGGCTTAATCTTGCCTTACTGTTTGACTTACACGTCTTTCAGTCGCGTAAGCGGGGCATATGATCACAAGATGCAAAAAGGAAAGGTCTTGGATTATTGAAAAAGTTACGCTAGGGATAACAGGCTAATTGCGCCAGAGAGTTCAAATTGAGTGCGCAGTTTGGCACCTCGATGTCGGCTTAGCTTATCCACATGAATGTAGGAGTCATGAAGGGTGCGACTGTTCGTCGATTAAAAAGCTACACGAGCTGGGTTAAATACGTCGTGAGACAGTATGGTTTCTATCTTCTAGAGGAAATTAGAATAAAATAAGGATAGCCCCTTGTACGAAAGGAGTTGGGTATATTAACCTATGGTTTACCTGTTGTTTAACATCCTATATTAATATGATTAAAAGGAAAACATGATGTTTTATCTACAACATAGAGAAACGAAATCTTTCTTTATATAGCTTATATGTTTATAGCCAATAATACGCTTAATATATTGGCTTACGTAAGCTGGGATTTTTACTTTACACTAAGTATTAATTGGTTTAGTTGCTGATTCAGGTTAGGTGTAAACAAACTTAATAAGATGATATAAATAAACTGTTTCAAGCGCTATGCTTTATAATCGCACGGCAGGAAAGCTACGTTAGTTAATGATAAGTGCTGAATGCATATAGGCACGAAACATACCTTAAGATATTCTCAAATATACGTAGTTTAATACTACAATTTTAATTATTAATCAATAGGCTTTACCTTAAAGAATTGTGACGTTTTTAGGGATTAAGTACTAATTTTATAACTTACTAGATAATACACTTATAAAACAAATCTGCATCTCAAATGTTGCCAAATCTAAACAATAAGCCTGGTTAGCATAAAAGTAATGCAACCGTTTTGTAATCGGTAGAAGTAAGTGCGATACTTGCACTGGGCTTTTCTTTTTGATTTTTTCAATAAGAAAAAGTATTTAATAACTTAACCATAGGCCCAGTAGTCAAGTGGTCAAGACATGTTGTTTTCACCAATATATCGAGGGTTCAAATCCCTTCTGGGTTATCTATTTACAGTTGTGGGCGGACGTAAATAAAAAGTTATAACATATGCGGGTTGATGTAATAGTAACATAACTGGCTCATGACCAGGATATATAGGTGCAAATCCTTTATCCGCATTACACTCGTAGTGTAAACGCTATAAGCCTTTGGCTTCTATACCTTTATGTATGTAAAATTATAGAAATCATTAAGGGCCATAGCTTAATTGGTAAAGCAAGCTGCTCATGACGGTTTAGATGAGTGTTCAAACCATTCTGGCCTTAATATAGTAATTATATCTGCATATGTTTCTTACATGTGTGAGTCCGAATGCTGAAACTGGTAGACAGGATAAACTTAAGATTTATTGATTAATATCGTGAACGTTCAAGTCGTTTTTCGGATAATTATTTTGTTTAATAAAAACAATGAAATTATTCATCTTAACATATAATAAAAAGGTGTTTTAGCCAAAAGGATTATTGAGGCTAAAGGGGATATAGTTTAATTGGTAAAACATCTATTTTGCATATCGTTATTTCGGGTTCAATTCCTGATATCTCCACATATATATTTTATTATATTTAATTGAAAACTCATAGTGATTAATATTGGCTTTATTTATACATATCTTGTGACCTTTATATAGCCATTTATATAACTTATACTTATATATTGGAGCGATATTTATGTTTTTGTCATTATCGTCTAACCTTTGTTTTAGACGTCTGTACAGATAGCAAAGTTTCATACGAAATTGGTTTTTAAATCAACAACAAACATTATATTTTTACTCTACCTTTTTTATTTATTTTATTAGTCCAACTAACCCGATTTATAAATAAAGTGTTAAGATAAATTTTTATATCTGGTAAAATTGTTATGAACAGTATCATTTAACCTATGCACTATAAGTTTTATATAACATATTTTTTATGTATAAAATATATGTTATAGCCTAAGAAGCTCATTTGGTAGAGCGGAACTTTGAAGATGTTTAGGTTATAAGTTCGAATCTTATCTTGGGCATATTATTTATGTATAACACAAACTTTTATGTGATTTATTATATAACATTAAACACAATAACGGTATAACTATCGCATGTTACAATTTAATCATTATTTTGCGGATTTATGTTATTCTTATTTAGATAAACGAGTAATAAAGAAGGGTAATGATGGAATCGGTAGACATGCTTTTTTATATTACAGGTGTGTTGAAATTTGGTAGACAAATTCCACTTAGGATGGAATGGTTTAAAAACCTTGCGAGTTCGATTCTTGTCACCTGTATAATTATTAGCAAATAATAAGTTTTATTTAGTATTACAAAGTAATGTTGTTGAAAATAAAATAGTTAATAAGATTTTTGTCTGAGTTTATATGTAATTGTTAATATACTTTAGTGTTAACTATGGCATATAGTTAATCTCAAATTTTATCTTTTGTACTTTAGGTATTAGAGATGTTTTTATCTTTCTATTGTTTTATCTTATTTCTTATCATTATCTATTATGCCGATACACTTGGTTTATCTAGAGCTTTGTTTATACTTTGGTGTTTACACATACTTCTAGCATTGTATATTTACATATATATTTTATTCTAAAACATGAAATCTCGTCTTTTATTTGTTTATTCTTACTTTTTGGACGTTATTGTTCTTAAAGTTTATCTTTTTGCTGTTTGTTATCCTTTGTCTCCTCTATTTATTATAACTTTTTTCAGGATAATATTTTCTATTCTTTTGGTTTGATTTACTTATGATTCTACTATTATTTACTGTATGCCTAATTCAGATTCTTGAACTTTTTGTTGGTTCTTCTTCACGGGCTCATGTACAGCCTTATACCTCTTCGGATATTGCTTCTACTTCTTCTCCTCAGCCTCCTGCCATGTTTTTAATACTTATAATTTATATAATGATATTTACATAGGTAATATTAGATGATGTTCTAGTAAAAAGACTTTAGGTAATATTAATTGATTTGATTTAGATAAACAAGGCTTTATTAAATCAAATGATTCTAAACAAACTCGTATATCTTTAGGTAATAAAGCTGCAATATACATATATATGTATAAGTTAAACAATGAAAAACTGTATATTGGTTCAGCTTTTAATGTTTCACAACGACTTAGACAACACAGATATAGAGTTAAGGTTTACAATGGTAATAATATGTTTTATAATTATGTATCAAAATACGGTTGAGACGAGTTTTCCTTTGGTATTATTGAATACGTTTATTTCCCTGATAACAATATAAATAATAATAATAAAATTTTGTTGGAAAGAGAACAGTATTATTTAGATAATATTGTTCCTAAGTTAAATACTAATAAAATTGCAGGATCTATGCTTGGTTTTAAACATAGTGAAAAAAATAAACTGAAGTTTGGCTTATTACACCGAGGTAAAAAATATAAAAAAAACAAATGTCATGTTATAACTAAACATAATGTAACCAAAGAAACAATTTCAAAATTAAAGTTACGTTGTAAAGGGGCTCCAGTCAATGTATATAATGTAAAAAACAAGTTAATTAATAAATTTACTACTATTAAAGATACTGCTAATTTTGTAGGTTTATCCGCCAGTAGTATAAGTAAATATATTAAAAGTGGGTTGTCATGGAATAATCTTTACTTTTTTAAACTCAGTGTTGGAAATGATAAGTCATTTGTGTTTCCTTTAGAAAATGAATCTATAATTAATGATAAAATATATGAAAACTTATTTGAAAAAAAATATAAATCATCTCTAAATATTGATATACTAGATAATGACAAGGTTATTTATAAGTTTAATAGTTTAAGGGCTGCATCTAAATCTTTAAACATCAGTAGACCTTGCTTAGTTAAATATTCAAAAAGTGAAAAACTATGGAATGATAAATATAAGTTTAAAATATATAAATAAAAGGACTATTTGATTATTAAATCTTATCCGTTCAAGTAGGATTTACCTTATGTAATCATGACACTTAGTGTTAAGGTTAATGGCAATTAAAATAGATTTTACACACGAGATTTATTTAATTTACACCTTTATATGTTGTAGACTAATCGGCAAGTCATAAATTTTTGGTATTTATTATTGAGTGTTCGAATCACTCCAACATAAGACTAAAAAATATTAATTTTACTATAGGTGGTTATAGTTCAATCGGTAGAACAGCTGTATGTGGAACAGTAAGTTCCCTGTTCAAATCAGGGTATCCACCCATTAGCCAAAAAAGCTAAGTATATATATAAATAAGTTCTAATACAGATTTGTTTTTAAGCCAGGATAGTTCAACTGGTTAGAACGTTAATTTCATGCATTAAGAATGAGAATTCGACTTTCTCTCCCGGCTAAGTCATAATGTCCTCAATTATATCTTATGTTATGTATAATGAAACACCATTTTTGTTTGGCATCTTTTAATAAACTATAGTGGTATTATCACTATCACAACATTAATGGTTTAGCAAGATCAAACTATAAAGCGTGTTAAAAAGTTATACACAACATAGCTTAATTTTCCCTTGAATTAATTAAATGGTTTTGTTAAAACCTTACACCATCTGTTTTAAGATCATATAACTTTTTTTTCTGTTTTTTCAGTTAAGTTTTGTTTGTTTACTGCGCGTAAGAAACGGAACAAAAATAATAGGTAGGTTTGAATCCTACAAAAACAATGACTATATTTTCTTTATTATTTTTATTATTATCTAATGCCGTCACTTTTAGACGAGAAAAATCCATCCTTTATTCCAAAGAAACCATAATAATATTATTATGCTCCTGTTTCATAGCACTAACAAACCTAAATATGTCTTTTTTAGATAAAGGTATAGGTTTATATGGTGGCTTATTCCATGCAACACCTGTCACACAAGTTTTTCATATTTTTATTTTTTTTATAAGCGCAACCATTTTGCTATTAACTGCATTTTATCCTAGAAAAGTTTGAGTTAAAAATTACGCTAGTTTTTACGCTTTATTTGTTTCTAAATTTTCTTATGATACAAATCTAATAAATAAAATGGGACAACAATTTAGGATAATTGAGTACCCTTTAATTATATTATTTATTATTATAGGGGGTACTTTGTTAGTTTCAGCTAGTGATATTGTTTCAATTTTTTTATCTATAGAGTTACAAAGCTACGGTTTATACTTACTATCTACACTTTATAGGAATTCTGAGCTATCTACTTCGGCAGGTCTTACGTATTTTTTACTAGGTGGTTTATCTTCGTGTTTCATACTTTTAGGTACAAGTTTATTATATGCAAATTCTGGTACAACAAACTTAGATGGTTATTACGTGATAACTGGTTTATCTAGTATAGCGAATGAATATACAAATAACATGTTAGATTGATATAAACCTTTTTACTTAAACATTTCTCTTTTAATAATGTCAGTAGGATTTTTATTTAAAATATCCGCTGCACCCTTCCATTTCTGAAGTCCTGACGTATATGACGCTATACCCACAATAGTAACAGCCTTTGTTGCAATAATAGCTAAAATTTCTATTTTGATATTATTATTAGAACTAATACATTACACTAGCAACTTTTATTTTTCCTTTAGTTTCACATGGACTTATGGTTTATTATTTAGTTCATTTTTATCATTAATAATAGGTACTGTATTAGGTTTAACACAATTTAGAATAAAAAGGTTATTTGCATATAGTACTATATCACATTTAGGTTTTATGCTATTAGCTTTAAGCATAAACAGCTTAGAATCAATTCAAGCCTTCATTTTTTACTTAATGCAGTATTCAGTTTCAAATTTAAACGCCTTTGTTATATTAATTAGTGTTGGATTTTCTTTATATCCTTTTATTAACAATGGTACTCTCAAAAAACAATATAATAATCTACTAGATAGAAATAACTCACCTATACAGCTTATCAGTCAATTAAAAGGTTATTTTTATCTTAATCCTGTGCTGGCCTTAAGTTTAGCTATTACCTTATTTTCTTTTGTAGGTATACCACCCCTTATAGGGTTTTTTGCAAAACAAATGGTATTATCTGCTGCTTTAGATAATGGTTACGTTTTTTTAACTTTAGTAGCTATATTAACTAGTGTTATAAGCGCTGTTTATTATTTAAATGTAATTAAACAAATCTTTTTTGACAAGCACGAATACGAAATAAATAAAGAGTTTGGAGATACAACTTTACATGGCAGTATCGTACCATCTCTAAACAATAACACAAATAGTGTAAATGATGTAAGTTTTACAGTTAACAATATAGTATTATCATCTTCCTTAACTATTACTATTTCTATTTTAACTTTAATATTATTATTATTTATATTTATATCTACGCCCATTTTAAGTATGTCTAGATTATTAACACTTATAATGTTTAATCCTTAAATGTCTAGTACAATATTTTTTTTTTTGTTTATACCTTTATTGGCATTCATTTTATTAGCTGTAAATTTAATATTTGCTCCACATAACCCTTACCAGGAAAAGGATAGCGCGTTTGAGTGTGGATTTAGTTCATTTTTGGGACAAAATAGGACACAATTTAGCATATCTTTTTTCATTTTTGCTTTGCTGTTTTTATTGTTTGATTTAGAAATTTTATTAGTTTACCCATATTTAGTAAGTGCTTATACAAATGGTGTTTACGGTTTAAGTGTTATGTTAATATTTCTTTTAGCTTTAACCTTAGGTTTTGCATTTGAATTGGGTAAAAAGGCGCTATCAATAGATAGTAGACAAATATCTAATTCAAGGGTAAAACAATCTAGTAATGCTGGAGTATTAGCTAGTTATACGTTTATACCTGCTAATAAAGGTAGAAGAAGTTATTCAAGCTCTAACTATAACAAAGTGATAGATTATAGCATAAGCTTACATTCTAAACGTATAACTACGAACTGCATTAGTATAAATGTTAGATATTTTTCTACTAGCACTCTAAAGCTAAAACTTGATTCCTCTAAACACACTAATGATAATAATTTACCTATAGGTGTAAATACCATTATTGCTCGTGAATATTATTATGAGCGAGTATGCGGTCGTAACCAAGAAGAGGTAAGAAACATAAGTGAGCAATTAGGAACTTCAGATGAGCTTGGTTATCTAAGAGATAGGTTGGATCAAGTTAATAGTGACATAGATGCACTAACAAATATACATCATGATATGCAAACTAGAAACCAACATCATTTTAATGCTGATACTGTTAGAGAAGCTATTGTTGATCGTGTAATGGAGCTAGAGGCTGATAATACTTTTAACGGTACGAATGTTCAAGCAAATAATCATAATGGTGGAACTAATAATCAAAATAATGGTATTGGTGATGGTAATAGCAATGGTAGCAGCCACCATAATGAGAGAAATGACGATGGTAATAACAATGCTGGTAATAATGGCGGTAATAGTGATAATGCTAGCAACAATGGTACAGGCAATAATGGTAATGGCGGTAATAATAGCAACAATGGTATTGGGGATAATGGTAATGGCAGTGCACTTTTAACTAGTCCTACTGAGTTCGTACAAGAAATTCAAGAGAGCGAACTTATGGACTTTATAAACCCTGATTTGTAACATTTTATATAGGTCTATACACTATAGGTGCCATTTTAGCGTTTTTAACTAAGTATTTATTGCTATCAATTTATCTTACTATTACACAAAAAAAAGTTTATGTATCGTTGTTTTTACCGTTAAAAAGGTTATTTGTTTATTTTTCGTTTCTGTTATAACATTAATACGGTTAAACCTGTTTGATCACTCAATCTTTATATACTGCGATTACCGTTTATTTACTTAATTTTTTTCTATTTTATCTTAAACTATACTATGGTTACCAATATAGTAAGCTTATTGTTGTTATGTTTTGTGAAAAAAAAAACAAGTAAAAGATGCATTATTGTATACAATTTTATACAATAATGAATTTATCTTTAATTCTGTTTTTAATAGGTATTTTAGGTTTTGTTTTAAACAGAAAAAATATAATTTTAATGCTTATTTCTATAGAAATAATGCTTTTAGCTATTACATTTTTAATATTGGTAAGTTCACTTAGCTTTGATGATATATTAGGACAAACATACGCTATATACGTAATTGCAATAGCTGGTGCAGAATCAGCCATTGGTTTAGGTATATTGGTAGCTTTTTATAGATTAAGAGGAAGCATAGCCATAGAATATAAATAATGTATTTAGCCATAATTGTCTTACCCATATTAGGTTCAATAGTTTCCGGTTTTTTTGGTAGAAAAGTTGGAGTTAGCGGAGCACAATTAATTACATGTTTATGCGTAATAATAACAACAGTTTTAGCTATAATTGGCTTTTTTGAAGTAGGGCTGAACAATACACCTGTCTCTATTTCATTATTTAAATGAGTGGATTCAGAATCTCTTAATGTATTATGAGGATTTAACTTTGATTCTCTAACAGCCTCTATGTTAATACCTGTATTAATCGTTTCTTCTTTAGTTCACATATACTCAATAGGTTACATGAGTCATGATCCACATAACCAAAGATTTTTTAGTTATTTAAGTTTATTCACTTTCATGATGATTGTTTTAGTTACAGCAAACAATTTCCTATTGATGTTTGTTGGTTGAGAAGGTGTTGGAATTTGTTCCTATTTATTAGTAAGCTTTTGATTTACTAGAATAGCAGCTAATCAAAGTTCTATCTCTGCCTTTTTAACAAACAGAGTAGGTGATTGTTTCTTAACATTGGGTATGTTTGCTATGATATGAACATTCGGTAATTTGGATTACTCTACCGTGTTTTCATTAGCCCCACACGTAAATGGGAATGTCGTTACTATTGTTGGTATTTGTTTGTTAATTGGGGCTATGGCTAAAAGTTCACAAATTGGTCTTCACGTTTGGTTACCTCTTGCTATGGAAGGTCCTACACCTGTTTCTGCATTAATACACGCAGCAACTATGGTCACAGCAGGGGTTTATTTATTAATGCGAGCATCCCCTTTAATAGAGTATAGCTCAACAGTGTTAATACTTTGTTTATGAATAGGTAGTATTACTACTGTATTTAGTTCTCTAATTGGTTTATTCCAACAAGATATAAAAAAGGTTATAGCTTACTCTACTATGAGTCAATTGGCTCGAGGATTTTTATCCGTAAATCAAACTATATGCGTAGAAGCTTTTGAATGTATTTTAATAGCCAATTCGCAGATAACCAAAGCTCATGACTATTTATGTCATATTAGTAATGATTTTTTTAATTCATCTGTAAAAAAAAAAGAAACAATAAGATGAGAGATTATTATTATAAGCAAGCTAGTAGGAATCTCAGAGGCCATACGTTTGATGTTAATTTATATTAAGTTAATACTGATTAATTTAATATATAGATCATTTATTCCATTTATCTATACAATATATATTACTATGTGTGACGTATTAAGTTCAACATTTATTATTGCTATGACAAACACAATGAATCGTGTACCTTCTTTAACTCAGTTCGTGTATATAACAGAAACTAATACCAATAATGAGGATAATAATAAATCTGATCCAAATTTAATAAAATTTAATCAATGATTAGCTGGTCTGATGGATGGTGATGGTTGTTTTATTTTAACTAAAAAAGGATATGTTAGTTGTGAAATCACAATGGACATAAGGGATAAAGGAGCATTATATGAAATTAAGCATAAATTTGGAGGAGCTATAACTACTGTATCAGGTGCTAATGCATTAAGATATAAAGTACGCCACAAGCAAGGTGTTCTTAATTTTATTAATGCACTAAATGGATTAATTAGAAATCCTAGTCGTATGTTACAATTAAATAAATTATGCGTAAAATATGGTATAAAATTTAAAGAACCATTACCTTTAACTTTTGACAACGGTTGATACAGTGGTTTTATAGATAGTGATGGGTCATTGTATTTAAATCAAGAATCTGGGCAGGTTTTTATAAGTGTTACTCAAAAAAATAGATACATTTTAGAACCTCTACAAAACATATACGGAGGAAAGATTTATATTTTGAGCCCTAAAATAGAGGCTTTTAAATATACAGTGTTTAGAAAAAATGAATTATTCCATTTAATGGATAATTATTTTAACAAATACCCCTTGAAAACAGCTAAGGCAGCTAGATTAGCTTTAATAAGAGATTTTTATCTATTAAGACTTTATAGAAAACCAAGTTCTGATACTTTAGAACAGTTTAATGAATGAGTAGCATTTTTGGATAAATGAGAAAAATATAAAAATTAACAAAGAAATGGTCCAAATTGTGTGTTACAAGTGTAATACATAATTGCAATTAGGTATGATGGTTATCGCGGTAGGCTTGTCTTCATATAACATTGCTTTGTTTCACTTAGTTAACCATGCTTTTTATAAAGGACTTTTATTTTTAGGAGCAGGTGCTGTAATACATGCTGTAGCTGATAATCAAGACTTTAGGAAATATGGTGGTTTAATAGGATTTTTACCTTTAACTTATTCAGTTATGCTTATAGCTTCTCTTAGTTTAGTGGCTTTTCCTTTTATGACAGGTTTTTACTCTAAAGACTTTATACTTGAGTCTGCATACGGACAATTCCGTTTTTATAGTCTTGCTGTGTATTTTATTGCAACAATTGGTGCTATGTTCACTACTTTATATTCAGTTAAAGTTTTATATTTAACATTTATAACTAATGCTAATGGACCTTTAGTTAATTATAAAAAAGCACATGAAGGTGATGTGTTTATGAGCTTACCTTTAATGATATTGGCAGTTTTTTCTATCTTTTTTGGTTATATAACTAAGGATATCTTTATAGGTCTAGCTTCTGGTTTTTATGCAGACAATAGTTTATTTATACATCCTTTACACGAAATTATGTTAGAAACTGAGTTTGCTGTTCCTAATATATTCAAATTATTGCCCTTATTGTTAACCGTTATACTAAGTGCAGTATCCTTAATATTGTCTGAATATTTATCTAATTTGCTTGTCAAGTTTAAGTTTACCAGATTGGGTTACAACAGCTTTAGTTTCTTTAACCAACGCTTTTTAATTGAGCTTTTCTATAATAAATATATTACTCGCTTTATTCTTAATCTAGGAGGACAAACTACCAAAGTCTTAGATAAAGGCTCAGTAGAACTATTAGGACCTTATGGTTTAGAAAAAGGATTACTCAAATTAAGCAAAGGCTTAAGCAGTTTAGATACTGGCGTTATAACATCTTATGCTTTATATATATTAATAGGTCTAATCTTATATATACTAATACCTTATATATCTATTAAGGACATTACTTTATTGTTGTTAATAACGTTTAGTTTACTAATAATAACTATTGATATGAGTTCACCTAAGCCTAGTACCTTTAATATTTTACCCTTACAAAGCGGGTTTATTGACTTTGGTATGTTATTATGTGACAGTAGTCAAGACATTAAAAACTCTATACCCACATTATCTGGGTTACTAAATATGGGGTCAAGCTGCATAACAGATCCATTAGAGGCTTCTCTGGGCCAAAGGCTTTCTTTATTAGATCCTAATAGCATAGAATCTAAGGTAAACAGTTTTTTATCCACAAATAAAGCTAGTTATACCCATACGGATATACACCATGGTATACCAAGTATGGATTCAGTGTTACAATTTGAATCAGATATGGCTTGAAATAAATGCTCTTACTATATTTCACGAAAATTTGTTTCACCTAATATTTCCTCTATTGAGATGTCTTGGCTATCTAAACCTCTAGATAATAGCATGGACTTGCATAACCCTGAGTTAAACTCAGCGGATTATGTTATGTCTATACCTCACCTTACTAATTCTACACCAGCTTATCCTCTATCATACACAAAAAACCTTATTGCTGGGATTAATGTAAACACTTTACTTAATCAAAACAATAAAGTAATTTTAGCTAGCATATTAGGGGCGTTTATAATTAAGCTTAATAGGTATTCAATAGCTTCTAATAGCAAAACTGAATCATATAAAGCCCCATCAGGGTTTTATATGAGTTATTTAGATCTAGTAGTTGCTAACGCCAAGTTAGCCATGAGCAACATTGTTCTCTACATGAATACAGGGAGCTCCTCCGTAAGTGAGGGTAAAAAACCTGTTAAAGTTAGTGAATCAGTACCATTATCTAAAGATGCTAAATCTAAAGCTAAACAGGATAAACTTAGAACAATTGCAGAATATGGTAAGGATTTAGATGAAAATTCTTATATTCCAAAGTTAAGCGCGTCTATTAGGGAAAACCTTACTCCCTATATGATAGAACATATGCGTGAAAACCCGATCATGGAGGAAAAAGACGAAGAGGAGGCGGTGTGCTATTGAATAATTGTACGTAATATAAAACACAAAGCTATAGTAGAATATAAAACGTTAGGTAGTCTTTTATACCAGAGCAATACAAAGCTAAGTGAAAAAATAAAAGCTGAAGTTATAATGCGTAGAGGCTATCTTGAAATAATAAAGGACGACATTTCTCAGGACTGCAACACTGCATATAGGAATCTATCAACAGCACAAAGAAAATATGTGATGGATGTATATAAAAAGCTTAATATAAAGTAGAGCAATATATTGATATACCTATTGGTTAAGCTTTGTCTTGTATTTGAACCACTATTTGGTATGGTAGCTACTTTATTCTTTCTCAGTAAAGTGAACCAGTATGTTGTTTACTTCTTTATGTGTCATAAATAAATTACGAACTTATAATTGATATTACTAAATATTAAGTTAAGTTACAAATTCACTGGTTTTGTTTGTATCTGCGTTTTTGTTTCTGTTAATGTTTGTGTTTCTTACCTAGATATGTATAGTTGGTCAACAAACGTGTAGTACCTTAATTAGGAACTAACATACCGTTTATGTGTAATTAAAAGATTACGTATATTTTATATCTATTAGGTGATACAATATTAAGTATTTAGAATTAGCAATAGTCTAACATGATATGAACTATATAACTTAATATTAGATTTTTGGTTTATATTTCCTTTTAATTTGATTGCTGAGAAAATTTTTTCTACGCATGTGAAGCAAATATTTTTATCTTCAATAGAAATAAAAATAAGAGGAAATATTGGAGAGTGTAACATAGGGAGGTCACTCATACCATACCGCGTATAATGTGTTTATTGTATAAGTATAATAATAATAAGCACATGAGAAAGGAGGGGCGGTATAGAACCAAGTGTAATATTTTTTATTATTAATTTAAACTTTAACAACATAATACGTAAGATAAACTGGTTTAAAAGCTGTACAATTATTTTTTGTATTAATTTAGGTTTTTAGACTATCGATAAACATTCAAAAGTAATTAAAATCATATGAAACACTTAGGTAGCTTATACGGACAACATAAATATGGAATTAATGGTTTTATTGGCTTTCCGGTCCTCGTACATAAGAGACTTGCATAATGTACTATTAAATTTTTACTGGTAATAAATAGAAATAATTGTGATTAATTAGTTTTGTTATGACATAATAGATTTATCCTTAGGGTCAAACCAATACATTAATCGACCTTCTAAACACGCTAGCCTAACATTGTATTGATAAAACTAACCATTAATTTATAATATAATATCACATACAAGCACACTTTTATATAATTATTAGGCTATAGGTAATACGTACACATTTATATAACTATTAGGCTACAAATAAAAGTATTTTTACCTTTTCAACAAGTAGACCTTTTCTTTTCTGTTGTTTATTCCTAGTGAGACCCCTATTGACCCAGAAAAACAAAGCCTTTTAAATTTTTTATTCAACTCTGTGTCAATTGGTGATAAAGAT